GGACTAATGACTAATCAGCCCATGATCACACATAACTGTGGTGTCATGCATTTGGTATCTTTTAATTTTTAGGGGTCGAACTTGCTATGACTCAGCTATGACCTAAAGGTCCTGACTCAGTCAAATATACTGTAGCTGGGCTTATTCTCTATGCGGGGTCTCCACACGAACGGACAGTCAAGGTGCTATTCAGTCAATGGTCGCAGGACATATACTTAAATTCCTAATGTTCCACAGGACTCGGCATGCGCGCACCCACGTATACGCGTACACGTACACGTATACACGTACACGTATACACGTACACGTATACACGTACACGTATACACGTACACGTATACACGTACACGTATACACGTACACGTATACACGTACACGTATACACGTACACGTATACACGTACACGTATACGTATACACGTACACGTATACACGTACACGTACACGTACACGTACACGTATACACGTACACGTACACGTACACGTACACGTATACACGTACACACGTACACACGTACACACGTATACACGTATACACGTACACGTATACACGTATACACGCATACGTATACACGTACACGTACACGTATACACGTATACACATGCAAACACTTTGATTTAGTAAATAACTAGCTTAATCAAACCCCCCTTACCCCCCGTTAACCTTATTTATAATAATACGTGCCTATTTGTGCCTTGCCAAACCCCAAAAACAAGACTAGACCGTACCTAAACATAAGGCCTAAGAAAATGCTTGCAAGCTTTACCATCCCCTATCATTGCTAGCTATTGGTACTAAATCATAACTCTGTTCGCAGTTATCTATAGATACGCTAACCTGATCTCTAATTCGTCCCTATTGAATAACATCCCACATATCCAAATTAACCCTACGCCCCAGTTAATGTAGCTTAAACATATAAAGCAAGGCACTGAAAATGCCTAGATGAGTCGCCAGACTCCATAAACACAAAGGTTTGGTCCTGGCCTTTCCGTTAGTTATTAATAAGATTACACATGCAAGCCTCCGCATCCCGGTGAAAATGCCCTCTAAGTTACCCAGTGACCTAAAGGAGCTGGTATCAAGCACACAACCGTAGTAGCTCATGACACCTTGCTTAGCCACACCCCCACGGGATACAGCAGTGATAAAAATTAAGCTATGAATGAAAGTTCGACTAAGCTATATTAAACTAAGGGTTGGTAAATTTCGTGCCAGCCACCGCGGTCATACGATTAACCCAAACTAACAGACCCACGGCGTAAAGCGTGTTACAGAGAAAAAATATACTAAAGTTAAACCTTAACTAGGCCGTAAAAAGCTACAGTTAACATAAAAATACAGAACGAAAGTAACTTTAATATCTCCGATTACACGACAGCTAAGACCCAAACTGGGATTAGATACCCCACTATGCTTAGCCTTAAACTTAGATAGTTAATTCAAACAAAACTATCCGCCAGAGAACTACTAGCAACAGCTTAAAACTCAAAGGACTTGGCGGTGCTTTACATCCCTCTAGAGGAGCCTGTTCTATAATCGATAAACCCCGATATACCTCACCATCTCTTGCTAATTCAGCCTATATACCGCCATCTTCAGCAAACCCTAAAAAGGAAGAAAAGTAAGCACAAGTATCTAGCACAAAAAAGTTAGGTCAAGGTGTAGCCCATGAGATGGGAAGCAATGGGCTACATTTTCTAAAACTAGAATACCCACGAAAATCCTTATGAAACTGAGTATTAAAGGAGGATTTAGTAGTAAACCTGAGAATAGAGAGCTCAGTTGAATCGGGCCATGAAGCACGCACACACCGCCCGTCACCCTCCTCAAGTGACAATAACCCAAAAAACCTATTTAAATTACCACACCCACAAGAGGAGACAAGTCGTAACAAGGTAAGCATACTGGAAAGTGTGCTTGGATAACAAGATGTAGCTTAAACAAAGCATCTGGCTTACACCCAGAAGATTTCATATTAAACTGACCATCTTGAAGCCAAAGCTAGCCCAAACACCCATAAACCCAATTAACACTAGAAAGTAAAACAAAACATTCAGTTACTTTTAAAAGTATAGGAGATAGAAATTTAACTTGGCGCTATAGAGAAAGTACCGCAAGGGAAAGATGAAAGATAAAATTAAAAGCACCACACAGCAAAGATTACCCCTTGTACCTTTTGCATAATGAGTTAGCTAGAATAACCTAACAAAGAGAACTTCAGCTAGGTCCCCCGAAACCAGACGAGCTACCCATGAACAATCTATTACAGGATGAACTCGTCTATGTTGCAAAATAGTGAGAAGATTTGTGGGTAGAGGTGAAAAGCCTAACGAGCCTGGTGATAGCTGGTTGCCCAGAGCAGAATCTTAGTTCAACTTTAAACTTACCCCAAAAACCCCACAATTCTAATGTAAGTTTAAAATATAGTCTAAAAAGGTACAGCTTTTTAGAATTAGGATACAGCCTTCATTAGAGAGTAAGCATAAAAATTAAACCATAGTTGGCCTAAAAGCAGCCATCAATTAAGAAAGCGTTCAAGCTCAACAATCAAAACATCTTAATATCAAAAAAATGTAACCAACTCCTAATTTAAAACTGGGCTAATCTATTTAATTAATAGAAGCAATAATGCTAATATGAGTAACAAGAAATATTTCTCCCTGCATAAGTTTATATCAGAACGGATAACCACTGATAGTTAACAACAAGATATGTATAACCCAACCATAAACAAAATATCGAGCTAATTGTTAACCCAACACAGGTATGCAAATTTAGGGAAAGATTAAAAGAAGTAAAAGGAACTCGGCAAACACAAGCCCCGCCTGTTTACCAAAAACATCACCTCTAGCATTCCCAGTATTAGAGGCACTGCCTGCCCGGTGACACTAGTTAAACGGCCGCGGTATCCTGACCGTGCAAAGGTAGCATAATCATTTGTTCCTTAAATAGGGACTTGTATGAACGGCCACACGAGGGCTTTACTGTCTCTTACTTCCAATCCGTGAAATTGACCTTCCCGTGAAGAGGCGGGAATGCAGCAATAAGACGAGAAGACCCTATGGAGCTTTAATTAACCGACCCAAAGAGATCCTACCAATATAACCGACAGGGACAACAAACCTCTATATGGGCCGACAATTTAGGTTGGGGTGACCTCGGAGAACAAAATAACCTCCGAATGATTTAAATCAAGACTAACCAGTCAAAAGTATTACATCACTTATTGATCCAAAAACTTGATCAACGGAACAAGTTACCCTAGGGATAACAGCGCAATCCTATTTCAGAGTCCATATCGACAATAGGGTTTACGACCTCGATGTTGGATCAGGACATCCCGATGGTGCAGCAGCTATCAAAGGTTCGTTTGTTCAACGATTAAAGTCCTACGTGATCTGAGTTCAGACCGGAGTAATCCAGGTCGGTTTCTATCTATTAAATAATTTCTCCCAGTACGAAAGGACAAGAGAAATAAGGCCCACTTTACTAAAGCGCCTTTAACCTAATAGATGATATAATCTTAATCTAGACAGTTTATCCAATCATACCACCCGTAGAGCTCGGGTTTGTTAGGGTGGCAGAGCCCGGTAACTGCATAAAACTTAAGCTTTTATTATCAGAGGTTCAATTCCTCTCCTTAACAACATGTTCATAATCAATATCCTCTCACTAATTATCCCCATCCTCCTCGCTGTAGCCTTCCTAACCCTAGTCGAACGAAAAGTTCTAGGCTATATACAACTTCGCAAAGGACCAAACGTCGTAGGACCATATGGCCTACTCCAACCTATCGCAGACGCCGTAAAACTCTTCACTAAAGAACCCCTTCGACCTCTCACATCCTCCATATTCATATTCATCATAGCACCAATCCTAGCCCTCACACTAGCCCTAACCATGTGAATTCCACTACCAATACCATACCCACTTATCAACATAAACCTAGGAGTACTATTCATACTAGCCATATCAAGTCTAGCTGTTTACTCCATCCTATGATCAGGATGAGCCTCAAATTCAAAATACGCCCTAATCGGAGCTCTACGGGCCGTAGCCCAGACAATCTCATACGAAGTCACACTAGCTATTATCCTCCTATCAGTACTACTAATAAACGGATCTTTCACACTAGCCACACTAATCATCACTCAAGAGTACATGTGATTAATTATTCCCGCATGACCCCTAGCTATAATATGATTCATCTCAACACTAGCAGAAACTAACCGAGCTCCATTTGACCTAACAGAGGGAGAGTCAGAATTAGTATCCGGATTTAATGTAGAATATGCAGCAGGCCCTTTCGCCCTATTTTTCTTAGCAGAATATGCCAACATTATTATAATAAATATCCTCACAACTATTCTATTCTTCGGAGCATTTCACAACCCCTATATACCAGAATTATACATCGTCAACTTTACAGTAAAAACTCTGCTCTTAACAACCACTTTCCTATGAATCCGAGCATCCTACCCACGATTCCGATATGACCAACTAATGCACCTCTTATGAAAAAATTTCCTACCCCTCACTCTAGCCCTATGCATATGACACGTATCACTCCCTATTATTACAGCAAGCATCCCACCTCAAACATAAGAAATATGTCTGATAAAAGAGTTACTTTGATAGAGTAAAACATAGAGGTTTAAATCCTCTTATTTCTAGAATTATAGGAATTGAACCTAATCCTAAGAATCCAAAAATCTTCGTGCTACCATTATTACACCACATTCTAAAGTAAGGTCAGCTAAATAAGCTATCGGGCCCATACCCCGAAAATGTTGGTTTATACCCTTCCCATACTAATTAAACCCCCGATTTTTACTATCATTATATTAACCGTCATCTTAGGGACTATAATTGTAATAACAGCCTCCCACTGACTTATGGTCTGAATCGGCTTTGAAATAAACCTATTAGCCATTATCCCCATTCTCATGAAAAAATACAACCCACGAGCCATGGAAGCAGCCACAAAATATTTCCTAACACAAGCAACCGCCTCCATAATCCTAATAATAGGAATTATTATTAACCTGCTACACTCAGGACAATGAGCCGTATCAAAAGACCTCAACCCCATAGCATCTATCATAATAACAACTGCCCTAGCAATAAAACTAGGACTAGCTCCTTTCCACTTCTGAGTGCCCGAAGTCACACAAGGAATTTCCATATCGTCAGGCTTAATCTTATTAACATGACAAAAAATTGCACCACTATCTATCCTCTACCAAATTTCACCCACCATCAACCCCAACCTACTCCTAACAATATCCATCATATCAGTTACAATTGGAGGTTGAGGAGGCCTCAACCAAACACAACTACGAAAAATCATAGCATACTCTTCAATCGCCCACATAGGATGAATAACAGCTATCATAATATATAACCCCACAATAATAATCCTAAACCTAGTTATCTATATTACCATAACACTAACTACCTTTATATTATTTATACATAACTCCACTACAACAACATCATCCTTATCACAAACATGAAATAAAACTCCCCTAATTACCTCACTTATCCTAGTGCTAATAATATCCTTAGGAGGCCTTCCCCCGCTCTCTGGCTTCATACCAAAATGAATAATTATCCAAGAGCTGACTAAAAACGAAATAATCATGATACCAACCCTACTAGCCATAACAGCACTACTCAACCTGTACTTCTACATACGACTAACATACACTACTGCACTCACCATATTTCCTTCAAACAACAGCATAAAAATAAAATGACGATTTGAATGCACAAAAAAAACAACCTTCTTGCCCCCTCTAATCGTAATATCAACTATACTACTTCCACTCACACCAATACTATTCATCCTGGATTAGAAGTTTAGGTTAAATTAGACCAAGAGCCTTCAAAGCTCTAAGTAAGCCCCATAGACTTAACTTCTGCACACCAAACCACTTTAAGGACTGCAAGAACTTATCTCACATCAATTGATTGCAAATCAAACACTTTAATTAAGCTAAGCCCTTACTAGATTGGTGGGCTCCAACCCCACGAAATTTTAGTTAACAGCTAAATACCCTAATCAACTGGCTTCAATCCACTTCTCCCGCCGTCTAGAAAAAAAAGGCGGGAGAAGCCCCGGCAGCGTCAAGCTGCTTCTTTGAATTTGCAATTCAACATGACATTCACCACAGGACTTGGCAAAAAGAGGGCTTGAACCTCTGTGTTTAGATTTACAGTCTAATGCTTACTCAGCCATTTTACCTATGTTCATAAACCGCTGACTATTTTCAACCAATCATAAAGATATTGGTACTCTTTACCTTTTATTTGGTGCCTGAGCCGGTATGGTGGGGACTGCTCTCAGCCTCCTAATCCGGGCCGAACTGGGTCAACCTGGCACGCTGCTAGGAGACGATCAGATCTATAATGTGATCGTTACTGCTCATGCCTTTGTAATAATCTTCTTTATGGTAATGCCCATCATGATTGGAGGATTCGGAAACTGACTAGTCCCATTAATAATTGGAGCCCCAGACATAGCATTTCCCCGAATGAATAATATGAGCTTCTGGCTTCTTCCCCCATCCTTTCTTCTTCTACTAGCTTCGTCTATGGTGGAAGCCGGAGCAGGGACTGGGTGAACAGTGTATCCACCCCTAGCCGGCAACCTGGCCCACGCAGGAGCATCTGTAGATCTAACTATTTTCTCACTTCACCTAGCAGGTGTTTCTTCAATCTTAGGTGCTATTAATTTCATCACTACTATTATTAATATAAAACCCCCTGCCATATCTCAATATCAAACGCCTCTATTCGTATGATCAGTTTTAATTACTGCAGTCCTATTACTTCTATCGCTCCCAGTATTAGCAGCAGGAATCACAATGCTATTAACAGATCGAAATTTAAACACCACATTCTTTGACCCTGCTGGAGGAGGAGACCCCATCTTATACCAACACTTATTTTGATTTTTTGGTCACCCAGAGGTATATATCTTAATTCTACCCGGTTTTGGAATAATCTCACATATTGTTACCTACTACTCAGGCAAAAAAGAACCCTTTGGCTACATGGGAATAGTTTGGGCCATAATATCAATCGGCTTCCTGGGCTTTATCGTATGAGCCCATCATATATTTACTGTGGGAATGGATGTAGACACACGAGCATACTTCACATCAGCTACTATAATTATCGCCATCCCTACTGGGGTAAAAGTATTTAGTTGGTTGGCTACCCTTCATGGAGGAAATATTAAATGGTCCCCTGCCATACTATGAGCTTTAGGCTTTATTTTCCTGTTCACCGTAGGGGGCTTGACGGGAATTGTACTAGCAAACTCCTCATTAGATATTGTTCTTCACGATACATACTATGTAGTAGCCCATTTCCACTACGTCCTGTCAATAGGGGCAGTATTCGCTATCATGGGAGGCTTCGTTCATTGATTCCCCCTATTCTCAGGGTATACTCTTGACAACACTTGGGCAAAAATTCATTTCACAATTATATTTGTGGGCGTCAACATAACGTTCTTCCCTCAGCACTTCCTAGGGCTATCTGGAATACCACGACGTTATTCTGACTACCCTGATGCATATACAACTTGAAACACAATTTCCTCAATGGGCTCTTTCATTTCACTGACAGCAGTAATATTAATGGTTTTCATAGTATGAGAAGCTTTTGCATCCAAGCGAGAAGTGGCCATAGTAGAATTAACCACAACTAATCTTGAATGATTACATGGATGTCCCCCTCCATATCACACATTTGAAGAACCAACTTACGTATTATTAAAATAAGAAAGGAAGGAATCGAACCCTCTTTAACTGGTTTCAAGCCAATGCCATAACCACTATGTCTTTCTCAATTAAGAAGTATTAGTAAAATAATTACATAACTTTGTCGAAGTTAAATAATAGGCTTAAATCCTATATACTTCCATGGCGTACCCCTTTCAACTAGGCTTTCAAGATGCTACATCCCCCATCATAGAGGAACTACTACACTTTCATGACCATACACTGATAATTGTGTTCCTAATTAGCTCTCTAGTCCTCTATATTATTTCACTAATATTGACAACCAAGCTCACACATACAAGCACAATAGATGCTCAAGAAGTAGAAACCATCTGGACCATCCTGCCTGCCATTATCCTAATTCTTATCGCCCTGCCCTCCTTACGAATTCTCTATATAATGGACGAGATCAACAACCCTTCCCTCACGGTAAAAACCATAGGACACCAATGATATTGAAGCTATGAGTATACCGACTATGAAGACTTGAATTTTGACTCTTATATAATTCCCACTCAAGAACTAAAACCAGGGGAACTCCGGTTACTAGAAGTTGACAATCGAGTAGTTTTACCAATAGAAATAACTATTCGTATGCTAATCTCATCAGAAGATGTACTACACTCATGAGCTGTCCCATCCTTAGGCTTAAAAACCGACGCCATTCCAGGTCGACTAAACCAGACAACTCTGATGGGCACACGACCCGGGCTGTATTATGGCCAGTGCTCAGAAATCTGTGGCTCAAACCATAGTTTTATGCCCATTGTCCTTGAACTAGTCCCACTAACATATTTTGAAAAATGATCTGTATCTATACTGTAAATTCATTAAGAAGCTAAATTAAGCATTAACCTTTTAAGTTAAAAATTGGGAGTTTGAATCTCCCCTTAATGACATGCCACAGCTAGACACATCAACCTGATTTATTACTATTATATCAATAATTATAACACTATTTATCGTATTCCAACTAAAAATTTCAAAATATTTATACCCATCAAACCCAGAACCTAAATCTACAATTACACTAAAACAACTTAGTCCCTGAGAAAAAAAATGAACGAAAATCTATTCGCCTCTTTCACTACCCCAACAATAATAGGACTGCCCATTGTTGTTCTAATCATTATATTTCCAAGTATTCTATTTCCATCACCCAATCGACTAATTAATAACCGCCTAATCTCACTACAACAATGACTAGTACAGCTAACATCAAAGCAGATACTGGCCATTCACAATTACAAAGGACAGACTTGAGCCTTAATACTGATATCCCTTATTTTGTTTATTGGATCAACAAATTTACTAGGCTTATTACCCCACTCGTTTACCCCAACCACCCAATTATCAATAAACTTAGGAATAGCCATTCCACTATGAGCCGGCACTGTAATTACTGGATTCCGCCACAAAACCAAAGCATCCCTGGCCCACTTTCTACCACAAGGAACACCCGTCCCCCTAATTCCTATGCTTGTAATCATCGAAACTATCAGCCTATTTATTCAACCCATAGCCCTGGCCGTACGACTTACAGCTAACATCACCGCAGGTCATTTACTAATACATTTGATTGGAGGAGCTGCCCTAGCCCTAACAAACATTAGTACCTCTGTTGCTTTAATTACTTTCATCATTCTCATCCTACTAACAATTCTTGAATTCGCTGTGGCCCTAATTCAAGCCTACGTCTTCACTTTACTAGTAAGTCTATATTTACATGATAATACTTAATGACCCACCAAACCCATGCATACCACATAGTCAACCCCAGCCCATGGCCACTAACAGGGGCTCTTTCAGCCCTCCTAATAACCTCAGGCCTAGCTATATGATTTCACTACAACTCAACACTACTATTAACCCTTGGAATAACTACTAACTTATTAACTATGTACCAATGATGACGAGACATCATTCGAGAGAGCACATTCCAAGGCCACCACACACCTATCGTTCAAAAAGGCCTTCGATATGGAATAATCCTCTTTATCATCTCAGAAGTATTCTTTTTTGCAGGCTTCTTCTGGGCCTTCTACCACTCAAGCTTAGCTCCAACCCCCGAACTAGGAGGATGCTGGCCGCCAACAGGCATTATTCCCCTAAACCCCTTGGAAGTCCCACTACTCAATACCTCCGTACTTCTAGCCTCTGGAGTATCAATTACCTGAGCTCACCATAGTTTAATAGAAGGAAACCGAAAACACATGCTTCAAGCACTATTTATTACAATCTCCTTAGGAGTCTACTTTACACTCCTCCAGGCCTCCGAATATTATGAAACATCATTTACAATCTCGGACGGAGTTTATGGATCCACCTTTTTCATGGCTACAGGATTCCACGGACTACATGTAATTATTGGCTCCACTTTTCTAATTGTATGTTTCTTGCGCCAACTAAAATATCACTTCACATCAAACCATCATTTCGGATTTGAAGCCGCTGCTTGATACTGACATTTCGTAGACGTAGTTTGACTATTCCTATACGTCTCCATTTATTGATGAGGATCATATTCCTTTAGTATTAATAAGTACAGTTGACTTCCAATCAACCAGTTTCGGTGCAGCCCGAAAAGGAATAATAAACGTAATACTTGCCTTACTCACCAACACACTCCTATCTACGCTACTTGTACTCATTGCATTCTGACTACCCCAACTAAATATCTATGCAGAAAAAGTAAGCCCCTACGAATGCGGATTCGATCCCATAGGATCCGCCCGTCTACCCTTTTCCATGAAATTTTTCCTAGTAGCTATTACATTTTTGCTATTCGACCTAGAAATTGCACTACTACTCCCCCTCCCCTGAGCCTCACAAACGAACAAACTATCAACCATACTCATCATAGCCCTTCTACTTATCTCACTATTAGCTGCAAGCCTAGCCTACGAATGAACCCAAAAAGGACTAGAATGAACTGAATATGATAATTAGTTTAAACTAAAACAAATGATTTCGACTCATTAAATTATAGCTTGCCCTATAATTATCAAATGTCCATAGTCTACATTAACATTTTTCTGGCCTTCGTTATATCACTCATAGGACTATTAATTTATCGATCCCACCTAATATCTTCTCTCCTGTGTTTAGAAGGTATAATATTATCCCTATTTATTATAATAACTGTGGCAATCCTAAATAACCATTTTACACTAGCTAGCATAACTCCTATTATTCTACTAGTATTCGCAGCCTGCGAGGCAGCACTAGGCCTATCTCTACTAGTAATAGTATCAAACACATATGGTACTGACTACGTACAAAACTTAAACCTCCTACAATGCTAAAAATTATTATCCCCACTGCCATACTTATACCAATAACATGACTATCAAAACCTAATATAATCTGAATTAACTCAACAGCCTACAGCCTACTAATTAGTCTTGTCAGTCTTTCTTACTTAAATCAACTGGGTGACAACAGTCTAAACTTTTCATTACTATTTTTCTCAGACTCACTCTCTGCACCCCTGCTAGTGTTAACAACATGGCTTCTACCATTAATACTTGTAGCCAGCCAGTCACATCTGTCAAAAGAAACTCTAACTCGAAAAAAACTATATATCACAATACTAATTCTCCTACAACTTCTCCTAATCATAACATTTACCGCCACGGAACTAATTATGTTCTACATCCTATTCGAAGCCACACTAATCCCAACTTTAATTATCATTACCCGATGAGGTAACCAGACAGAACGATTAAATGCTGGCCTGTACTTTTTATTTTACACCCTAGTGGGCTCATTACCCCTTCTAGTCGCACTTCTATATATCCAAAATACAATAGGAACCCTAAATTTTCTAATTATTCAGTATTGAACCAAACCTATCCCAACTACTTGATCTAACATTTTCCTCTGACTAGCATGCATAATAGCATTCATGGTAAAAATACCCTTATATGGACTTCATCTCTGACTACCAAAAGCACATGTTGAAGCTCCTATCGCCGGTTCAATAGTACTCGCCGCAGTATTATTAAAACTAGGAGGATACGGGATAATGCGTATCACAATCATATTAAACCCCGCAACAAACCAAATAGCATACCCCTTTATAATATTGTCCCTATGAGGAATAGTCATAACAAGTTCTATTTGCTTACGTCAAACAGACCTAAAATCTTTAATTGCATACTCATCTGTAAGTCACATGGCCCTAGTAATTGTAGCAGTACTGATCCAAACACCCTGAAGCTACATAGGAGCCACAGCCCTAATAATTGCCCATGGACTAACTTCATCTATATTATTCTGCCTTGCAAACTCAAACTATGAACGAGTACATAGCCGAACAATAATCCTAGCACGAGGCCTACAAACTATCCTCCCCCTAATAGCTGCCTGATGACTACTAGCCAGCCTCGCAAACCTAGCCCTACCACCCACTATCAATCTGATCGGAGAACTATTTGTAGTAATGGCCTCCTTCTCATGATCTAACATAACTATTATCCTCATAGGCACAAACATTATTATCACAGCCCTATACTCTCTTTATATGCTTATTACAACCCAACGAGGTAAATATACACATCACATTAAAAATATTAATCCATCATTTACACGAGAAAACACCCTAATAGCCCTCCACCTACTCCCCCTTCTCCTCCTGTCTCTTAACCCCAAAATCGTACTAGGTCCCATTTACTGTAAATATAGTTTAATAAAAACATTAGATTGTGAATCTAATAATAGAAGTGTAAGCCTTCCTATTTACCGAAAAAGTATGCAAGAACTGCTAATTCATGCCTCCACGTATAAAAACGTGGCTTTTTCAACTTTTATAGGATAGAAGTAATCCATTGGTCTTAGGAACCAAAAAATTGGTGCAACTCCAAATAAAAGTAATAAACCTATTTACCTCCTTTACACTGACTGCAATATTTATCTTACTATTACCCATTATTATATCCAACACTCAACTATATAAAAACGGCCTGTACCCCCACTATGTAAAAACTACAATCTCCTACGCCTTCATCATCAGCATAATCCCAACTATAATATTCATCTCCTTGGGGCAAGAAGCAGTTATCTCAAACTGACACTGACTGTCAATCCAAACCCTCAAACTATCATTGAGCTTCAAAATAGACTACTTCTCAATCATTTTCACCCCTGTAGCACTTTTCGTAACATGATCAATCATAGAATTCTCAATATGATATATACACTCAGACCCACACATCAACCGATTTTTTAAATACCTCCTTATATTCCTAATTACCATAATAATCCTAGTAACCGCTAATAACCTATTTCAACTGTTCATCGGATGAGAAGGAGTAGGAATTATATCTTTCCTGCTCATTGGATGGTGATACGGCCGAACAGATGCAAATACTGCTGCCCTACAAGCAATCCTATATAACCGCATTGGAGACGTAGGCTTTATTGTGGCCATAGCATGATTCCTTACCAACTCAAATGCATGAGATTTCCAACAAATCTTTATCACCCAGCATGAAAATCTAAACATCCCCTTATTGGGTCTCCTACTAGCAGCCACAGGCAAATCCGCCCAATTCGGCCTACACCCATGACTACCCTCAGCCATAGAAGGTCCAACTCCTGTCTCCGCCTTACTCCACTCAAGTACAATAGTTGTGGCCGGAGTCTTCTTACTAATCCGCTTTCATCCACTTATAGAACAAAACAAAACCGTACAGACCCTCACCCTATGTCTAGGAGCTATTACTACCCTATTCACAGCCATTTGTGCTCTCACACAAAATGACATCAAAAAAATCGTCGCCTTTTCAACCTCAAGCCAACTAGGCCTAATAATTGTAACCATCGGAATTAACCAACCCTACCTCGCATTCCTACACATTTGCACACACGCATTCTTCAAAGCTATACTATTTATGTGCTCAGGATCAATCATTCACAACCTGAACGACGAACAAGATATTCGAAAAATAGGCGGACTATATAAACCAATACCCTTTACCACCACCTCCCTCATTATTGGAAGCCTCGCACTAACAGGCATGCCCTTCCTGACAGGCTTTTATTCCAAAGACCTAATCATCGAGACAGCCAACACGTCGTATACCAACGCCTGAGCCCTACTAATTACTCTCATTGCCACATCCCTTACAGCTGCCTACAGTACTCGAATTATATTCTTTGTACTTCTAGGACAACCACGATTCAACGCCTTGAATCTAATTAATGAAAATAATGCCCACCTTATCAACTCCATTAAACGCCTTTTAATTGGAAGTATCTTTGCAGGGTATTTAATCTCTTATAACATCCCTCCAAACAACCACCCCCAAATAACCATACCTTATTATCTGAAACTAACTGCCCTTGCCGTAACTATTATAGGCTTTATCCTGGCATTAGAACTCAATCTTACGGCCAAAAACTTGAAATTCAATTATCCCTCAAATTCCTTTAAGTTCTCTAACCTTCTAGGGTACTTTCCAATCGTAATACACCGCCTCCCATCAAAAATAAGCTTAACCATGAGCCAAAAATCCGCATCGATACTACTAGACATAATTTGACTAGAAAGTGTACTACCAAAATCCATCTCCTACTTCCAAATAAAAATGTCAACTATCGTATCTAATCAGAAAGGACTAGTTAAACTCTACTTCCTATCTTTCATAATCACCTTGACCCTTAGTCTACTTCTACTTAGTTTCCACGAGTAACCTCTATAATTACCAACACACCAATAAGCAAAGATCAACCAGTGACAACCACCAGCCAAGTTCCATAGCTATATAACGCTGCAATACCCATAGCTTCCTCACTAAAAAACCCCGAATCACCTGTGTCATAAATTACTCAATCACCCGCGCCATTAAACTTAAATACAACCTCAACCTCATCTTCTTTTAAAATGTAGCAAGCAGTCAACAACTCTGCTAGCACCCCCGTAATAAACATTCCCAACACAGCCTTATTAGACGTCCACGCCTCAGGGTATGGCTCAGTAGCCATAGCCGTAGTATATCCAAACACCACAAGCATACCCCCTAAATAAATTAAAAAAACCATTAAACCTAAAAACGACCCTCCAAAATTCAGTACAATACCACAACCAACACCACCAGCCACAATTAAACCAAACCCACCATAAATGGGAGAAGGCTTTGAAGAAAAACTTACAAAGCTTACCACAAAAACTGTACTTAAAATAAATACAATGTATGTTATCATTATTCTCACATGGAATCTAACCATGACCAATGATATGAAAAACCATCGTTGTATTTCAACTACAAGAACTTAATGACCAACATTCGAAAATCACACCCCCTTATTAAAATTATTAACCACTCATTCATTGATCTACCTGCCCCATCCAACATCTCAGCGTGATGAAACTTTGGATCCCTGCTAGGAGTCTGCCTAATCCTACAAATCCTCACTGGCCTTTTCCTAGCCATACACTACACATCGGACACAATAACCGCCTTCTCATCAGTCACCCATATCTGCCGCGACGTCAACTACGGCTGAATTATTCGATACATACATGCTAACGGAGCTTCCATATTCTTTATCTGCCTATACATGCATGTAGGACGAGGAATGTACTACGGCTCCTACACCTTCTCAGAAACATGAAATATCGGAATTCTACTACTATTTACAGTTATAGCCACAGCTTTTATAGGATACGTCTTACCATGAGGCCAAATATCCTTCTGAGGAGCAACCGTAATTACCAACCTCCTATCAGCAATCCCATACATCGGAACTAACTTAGTAGAATGAATCTGAGGGGGCTTTTCAGTAGATAAAGCCACCCTAACACGATTCTTTGCCTTCCACTTTATCCTCCCATTCATTATCTCAGCCTTAGCAGCAGTACACCTCCTATTCCTTCACGAAACAGGATCTAACAACCCCTCAGGAATTACATCCGACTCAGACAAAATCCCATTCCACCCGTACTACACAATCAAAGACATCCTAGGTCTCCTAGTATTAATTCTAACACTTATATTGCTCGTTCTATTTTCACCAGACCTGCTAGGAGACCCAGACAATTACATTCCTGCCAACCCTCTAAATACCCCTCCCCATATTAAACCTGAGTGGTACTTCTTATTTGCGTACGCAATCCTCCGATCCATCCCAAACAAACTAGGAGGAGTCCTAGCCTTAGTACTCTCCATTCTAGTCCTAGCAATCATCCCAATCCTCCACACCTCCAAACAACGAGGAATAACATTTCGACCACTAAGCCAGTGCTTATTTTGATTCCTAGTAGCAGACCTCCTGACCTTAACATGAATTGGTGGCCAACCCGTAGAACATCCCTTTATCACCATCGGCCAACTGGCCTCCATCTTATACTTCTCAATTCTACTGGTCCTAATACCCATTTCAGGCATTATCGAAAACCGCCTCCTTAAATGAAGAGTCTTTGTAGTATATAAAATACTCTGGTCTTGTAAACCAAAAAAGGAGAATAAATCCTCCCTAAGACTTCAAGGAAGAAGCAACAGCCCCACTATCAGCACCCAAAGCTGAAATTCTTTTTTAAACTATTCCTTGCCAATACCAAAAACCAACTCTATGATTTTCATAATTCATATATTGCATATACCCGTACTGTGCTTGCCCAGTATGTCCTTACATCCCCCAATACGAACCAAGTGAAAAATCCCTATTACTACAACCCAAAACATACAATGTAAAATTAATCTATCAACTTACCAACCCACAGCCTATGAATATTAAGCATGTACAGTAGTTTATATATATATTACATAAGACATACTATGTATATCGTGCACTAATTGCTAGTCCCCATGAATATTAAGCATGTACAGTAGTTTATATATATTACATAAGACATACTATGTATATCGTGCATTAATTGCTAGTCCCCATGAATATTAAGCATGTACAGTAGTTTATATATATTACATAAGGCATTATAGTGCTTAATCGTGCATCCACTTTGACTCAGAACAATCCTTCATGGACCTCAATTATCCAAAGGAGTATTGATCACCTAGCCTCGAGAAACCAGCAATCCTTGCTTGAACGTGTACCTCTCCTCGCTCCGGGCCCATTTCAACGTGGGGGTTTCTATCATGGAACTATACCTGGCATCTGGTTCTTACTTCAGGGCCATGAAACAGCTTGAATCCAATCCTTCAACTCTCTCAAATAGGACATCTCGAT